AGCCGTATGCAATGCATAATGCCCGTACGGTTGTTCGATTCTATCTTTTTTTCTTGTTATTGTTTTATCTTTCTTTTATCTTCCCCTCATCATGCCAAATAGAGAAACCTTTTATTATCTTATATCATCAGGGTAATGATCCATCAACCTGCGGGTTCTTTTTCTGAAGTAGCAACGGGAGAATTCATCCTGGAAGTGGGAGAACTGCTGAAACTACGTGAAACCCTGACAAGGGTTTATGCACAAAGAACGGGCAAACCCCTATGGGTTGTCTCCGAAGACATGGAAAGAGATGTTTTTATGTCAGCAACAGAGGCCCAAGCTTATGGAATTGTTGATCTTGTAGCGGCTGAATGATAATAGCCTGGATTTCGCGTCAATTCGTGATTTGAAATTACCCCTGCCGAGTTTCATATTAATATTCTATGACTTTTATTTACTATTCTATTGAATAAAAGGAATTCATAATCATGCGGTTAGGATCGATCTAAACCAGCCCATTATGTATATGATTCAACATGCCAACGATTAAACAACTTATTAGAAATACAAGACAGCCAATTAGAAATGTCACAAAATCCCCCGCGCTTCGGGGATGCCCTCAGCGTCGAGGAACATGTACTAGGGTGTATGTGCGACTCGTTCAGATCATGAACTAGAACAAAGGAAAGAGAGCAATGTTCGAATCTCCATGATCAAATAGGATAGAACGGAAAAACGAACTACATTTCCTATTTCAAAATAAGAAAATGGAGCATATCCCTTTTATTGTGTATAAAATTTATGGTTTCTATTGGTGTAAATCCACTCACCTCAATTCAAGATGAGAAGCAATTCTCCATTGGTAGCAAATGGTTATCCATTAAGCGGAGGAAATCTTAGTTAATATAGACCCCTCTTGCAAGAACGGACTAACAGGGTCAGCTACCCAGCCAACCTTCATAATTAAATACCGTTACTGTATAGGTAGAGCTCGTTGTGAAAGACCTATTACTGGATAATTCATGGGTAGAGCCGAAGAATGTGAACTATACAAGTTAGCAATAACATTGATTAAATGAAGTAAAGGCTCCGGTGTATAGAGAAGACCTCACCGTTTAAGAAGTAACCATAGAAACGATGGAATCCACTATTTATTTATCATTTCTATTTTTTTTTTAATACCTAGTATAGTAAAATTTCGTATTTCGAGGTGAAACGCCTATAAAAAATAAAAAATCGTGGTTGGGAAGGTTATAGTAGCCAAAGCCGTTGGAATTTTTAGTTTATACATTGGAAAAATCCGTTTTGTTATTAATATACTAGGAAAGGGGCAAAAGAATAACTGAAAGAAAGGAAATCTATTAGTTATTCGTGAAAGTTTCATTTATTCAATGACCAGAATTAGACGGGGATATATCGCTCGGAGACGTAGAACAAAAATTCGTTTATTTGCATCAAGCTTTCGGGGGGCTCATTCAAGACTTACTCGAACTATTACTCAACAAAAAATAAGAGCTTTGGTTTCGGCTCATCGGGATAGGGATAAGCAAAAAATAAATTTTCGTCGTTTGTGGATCACTCGAATAAATGCAGCAATTCGTGAAAGGGGGGTATGCTATAGTTATAGTAGATTAATAAACGGTCTGTACAAGAGACAGTTGCTTCTTAATCGTAAAATACTTGCACAAATAGCTATATCAAATAGGAATTGTCTTTATATGATTTCCAATGAGATCATAAAAGAAGTAGGTTGGAAGGAATCCACCGGTTAAACGGAGTTGCCCGGAGAATGAACTCCGGGAAGGTCGAATAAAAATGAATAGAATATGATAAAATATGAGAAAGTAGTCAAAATAAATATGAATCAACACGTTCAATAAAAAAATTTATTCTTCCCAGATTATTCTTTTTTTTCTTACGACACGAGAATTCAATCCGGATTCTTGTATTTTTCCAACAAAATATAAATCCCCGTTTGAGTTCGGATGGGAATTCGAATTCAAGTGAAAAAAAAGTAAACCTATCTTTTTCTGGCTCTAAGACTAGGAGTTCTAGTGGTCGACTCGGTTCTTTCAAATTGTTTCTCATTATTAAGAAAAGGTAACAAAGATAAAATACGAGCTTGTTTTATAGCAATAGTAATTAACCGTTGTTGTTTCAAGGTCAATCTATTCACTCGTCTAGATAATATTTTTCCCTGTTCACTAATAAATCGACTAATTAAACTCATGTTTTTATAATCAATTCGATCCCCCGATTGGATCGGGGGCAAACGCCTACGAAAAGATCGCTTGGATTTAAGAAAAGTTCGCTTGGATTTATCCATGGTTTGGTTAGTTTATTTCTTATCCCTAAAATCCTATTTCAGCCGTATCTCTAATTAGAATAAAAAAAATAGGATTTGGTTTGTTTATAATTCTCTTTAACTATGTTAAATATGTGATATATATATATAATGTCATTTTTTCCGTTTCCTTGTAAGATAAGGGCGCAGGTGCTCGGTTCGATCTATTTCTTT